AAGAACCATAGGGTCTTCTGAAAATAATTACGGCGCACTACTATAAGATGTTCTATTTTTCCATAGAAATGTGTTCGCTCAAGAAAAGCTCCAGAAGATGTTAATCGTAAATAAGAAGATTGTTTACAAAGAAAAACTAATACAAATTCGCATTCAGATACATAAGAATTATATGGGAACCGAAATAGTCTTTTATTTTCTTTTGAAAAAAGTGAAAAAGGAAAAATAGAATTATTCGGAGTAATAAGACTATTCCAATTATGATATTCGTGAAGAAAGAATCGCAATAAATGTAAAGAAGGAACATCTTGGATCCAGAATTGAAGGATTTGAACCAAGATTTTCAGATGGATGGGATAAGGTATTAGTATATCTGACACATAATTTAAATGCGATAATTTGTCCTCCAAAAAGGGAAATATTGAATGAATAGATCGTAAATTCAAATTTTGAGATTTTGGTATTTTTTTTTCTTCGAGGGGAGATACTAATCGCAGCAAGAATGGAATTTCCACAATGACTGCAAAACCTTCCAATATCATCTGAGAATAAAAATAAAAATCAAAATAATTGTTGTGCCCAACGAATCGATTTTGGTTAGAATCATTAACCGAATAAATCAAATAATTCTGTTGATACATTCGAATAATTGAACGTTTCACAAGTACTGAACTAGATTTATTGTCATAACCAAAAATTTCCGTGGATTCGTAAAAAATCGAACCATTTAAACCACGATCATGAGCAAATGTGTAAATATACTCCTTAAAGAGAAGCGGATATAGAAAGTGTTGTTGCCGAGATCTATCTTTTTCTAAATATCCTTGTAATTCTTCCATTTACATTTACATTTCTACTTGAACCAGAGGCGGGACCCATTTCATTTTTTGGGTTATCAAATGATACATAGTGCAATATGGTCAGAACAGGATATGTATTATGTATATAATTACAGTAAGAAAAATATATATATCCCGCAAACAAAGGAAACAGGGGAGTCCAATCAACAGATCTTTTTCCTCTCCTTTTCTATCCAATTGGTTTATGTTCGTTATAATTACAAGAGGGTAAAAAATCCTTTATTTTTGCAACTCGATCGCTCTTTTGACTTTGGAATAAATTCTCTTTATCAGTATACTGTTTCTTCTACACATCCGTCTCCAATCCATAATAAAGAATAATTAGGATTCATTAAAAAAAAAAAAAGAAAGAAAATCAATGGTCCACTCACAGAAGAACCCACCCTTTCCCGCATCAGGCACTAATCTATCTTTAACGTCTAATTAGATCGGGTAATCATTCAAATTAAGAACAAAAGCTCGTTGCTTTTTATTTCACCAGAATTAGAGCCATAGGGCTCTATCCATTTATTCACTAGACCCAACTGTAAATGTGAATTTTTTTTTTTCACTTCCAAAAAGAAAAAAAAATTGTAACGATCCGGTAAGGATAAACTCAAAGTTCTACTTTAATTAAATAATATTTAATTAAATAATAAATTAAATAATAAAATAATAATATTTTATTACGACATGCTGTTTTTTCCATTCATTACCTTTGAGGATCAGTCGTGGTCTTATAGACTCTACCAATAGTCTGGACGAATCTCTTGCTTCATCCAAATGTGTAAAAGATCATAGTCGCACTTAAAAGCCGAGTACTCTACCGTTGAGTTAGCAACCCGAATAAAAATAAAATAAATAGGATATATATGTAAATACGGTCAAAATAAAAAAATCAATTGAATTGCACTGCACGACCCCGTCAAAACATTGAACTAGAACAAATCGAAAAGAAAGATTTGTTTTTGTTGATCAATTAAAAACACCAAAATACCAAAATGGACAGATCGGATTAAACAACAACAGATTCCCAATAGAGATGTCAAAATTGTGACAAACCGCCATTTTATTTATCAATTTTCTTTTCTTTTTCGTTAAGAAAATACATCTTGTATGCCAGTAAATCCGGCAGGGCAAACCCATCATTTGACTGAAGTGAAGGAAAGAAAAAACCAATATGGGGTGGAGATAAACGGATCTATTTATCTACGATCAAATTATATTTCTTCGATGCACCATTGTCAATATGAATCCAATGTTAAGAAAACAAATTTAAGTAAATCAAATAAGGACTTGTGTTGGATTGGCACAACATAAACATAAATAAGAAATTTGGATGAAAAAAAATACGAAAGAGGTAAAGTAAAGAAAAAATCTCGGGTTTATTCAATCAATAGAGGTACAATAAGCAAGATTAACCCCTTGTTTGTTGGTGGATTCCCGCAACAAACAAAACAAGAAAAAAAGTAAATTAAGTATGAATACAGCAAGAAAAAGGCAAATTGTGTGTAAATAATTACACAAAGATAGATACTTAGTTACCCCCCCCCTTTTTTATTTATTAATTTTTTGTTTTTTTACTTTAATTAACTCGAATCGAAGTTCTTTCTTGAAATAATTCTGCCTTCCTTAAAATATCACAAACAGTTCCCGTAGGTTGAGCACCTTTTTCAAGGAAATATAGAATAACAGGAACATTTAAATAAGTTTGATTCTTTATCGGATCGTAAAAACCTACTTTTCTAAGATCTCTTCCTTCTCTTCGGGATCGAACATCAATTGCAACGATTCGGTAGATGGCTCATTGGAATAGATGTAAATAAACAATGCCCTCCCTAGAAACGTATGGGAGGTTTTCTCCTCATACGGCTCGAGAAAAAAGGATTCTAAATTTCTGTATATGTATATAATGGCAAATGGATCCATAAAATCATGAATTAGATTATGATTTGAGTCGTTTTTTTATTCTTCCTTACAGAAAAAAAGAAATCTCATTCGTACTCATAACTCAAGTTGGGTAATTCTGACAGAGTTCGAAGGGAAACCCTTAGACATTTATTGAGCCGTCTCTAACCTCTTTTGTTTGTCTCATCTCGAATCTATTTTTATTCCTCATTCTGATTCAATTGTTGAGACAATTGAAAATAGTGTTTACTTGTTCCGGAATCCTTTATCTTTGCTTTGTGAAATCATTGGGTTTAGACATTACTTCGGTGATCCTTACTCCTTTCAAAAGAGCAGCAACATACCTTTTTGTTTTTTGTTATTTTTTTCTATACTATATAAATAGAATATGAATGGTGGATTCCCTTGTGATACACTTTTGATCGAAATAGTTTTACCAATTCTGAAAAATTTTACTTTTTATTTTTCAAACTTCTTTGATTTTTCGATTTTTTTAACCTTTCGATTTATATAATGAGGATATACTTACAAAGTTGGTCTAACTTATTGATAGTTACTAACCCTAGATTCTTCCCCCTGATAAACGAATCAATCCTTTCTGCTCGAGCTCCATCATGTACTATTTACTTACAACCTAACACAAATTAGGTTCCTAACAGAGCAGAACAAACTATGTCGAGCCAAGAACATCTTCATTCCTATAGAAAATGGTGGATGTAAGAATCCACAGCCGATCATGTCCTTCAAGTCGCACGTTGCTTTCTACCACATCGTTTCAAACGAAGTTTTACCATAACATTCCTCTAATTTTATTTCAAACCGGTATGTAATTGATTCAATATGGAATCATGAATAGTCATTGGATCAACCGGTGTGTGTATACCGGTATATAATAGTACATACTTTCTATCTATCTATGGATAGATAAGTATTTATCCGGGGAAGGATCAGCAAGGATCCAATTTATTTAACTCTATATTCTATCATATGAATGAAACATTTTTCTAAAAAAGACGAATAAATAAGTTTGCTTAAGACTTATTTACATCTTAAAAAGATTGTTCGGGACGATCAATCATGAAGGATCCATTTTTCTCGAACAAATAAACTATAAACCTCAAAAGAGGAACCTTTAATATTAATAGATTTGCAATCCCGGAAAAAAATCAATTATTAATAAAACTTTTTTATTTTATACAATACAGAACAGATTTTGTTTTACTTCAGGTTCAAGAATTTTTCTTTTCCATCAATTCCATAAAGTCAAGTAGATGCAATATACGAATTTCCCCCAATCGCTACATTACATTGATTTACAATTATTCATTTGAACCGGATAAGATATAAGATGAACCAGATAAAATACAAAAAAATGGGGTCCAGATCAATTCGTTTTTACTATTTTTTTCCCACACCAGCTTTAGAAGTTTTAAAACCAGTGATGAAATTAGTACCAAAAACTCCCTATTCTTTAGTCTCCACATAGACTGTGGAATTGGGATACCCCATTTATTTACTTTAGGCTTTTTACCCTTGGTAAGGGAATAAAGAGGCCTTTCTTTCATTCACATTTCGATTCAGAATGCTTCATGTGAGAATTGACATTTCATAGATATGGAACATAAAGTTTCCATAAGTAACTAACTTTAAAATGAATATTGAGTAGTACGAGCATATCCTGAATGTGAATGATAAACCCAGAATTTCTTTTTTGAATTAAAAAAAAAAAGATATTTATTTCCACCCACATTTGACACTTGATTACGTTTGTGAGAAACCAAATGAAAGAAAAAATATGATTCTTAGAATCATTCTTAGAATTCAGAACAAAAGATTGTTCTCGTTAACAATTTTATGTTTCATGTGGGATACAATGTGATCCCATCTTTCGTTTCTGATGGAAACGATCTGGGACGGAAGGATTCGAACCTCCGAGTAACGGGACCAAAACCCGCTGCCTTACCGCTTGGCCACGCCCCATTTCGAATTTCTATTCGACACTAATAAACATTAATATTGGTATTGGTTATTCGTCAATCCCAACCCAATAAATACATTGGGAATATATTGTTGCTAGGATTCAACACATGTAGATATAGAATAAAAAAAATTCATTGATCATTACATAGAATTCAGTTAAGATATTGTATGAAAATGGAATTCCTTGTATTCTCATTTGAGAATGGAAGGAAGGATTTTTATTTGGGAGAGTTCGAAGAAAAAGAAAGATTTTTTGACTTGTCTTTTTTTTCCCTTATAAAAAAAACTCAATCAGAATAAAATTATCTAATCTACAAGAACGAAATTTTGTTATGCTTAATATCTTTAGTTTAATCTGCATCTGTCTTAATTCTGTCTTTTATTCGAGTAGTTTTTTCTTCGCCAAATTGCCCGAAGCTTATGCCTTTTTAAATCCAATCGTAGATGTTATGCCTGTCATACCTTTACTTTTTTTTCTCTTAGCCTTTGTTTGGCAAGCTGCTGTAAGTTTTCGATGATTTAATACTCTGCTAAATTCATGATTTATTCGATAAATAAAAATTCGAAAAATTGATAAGACCAGATAAGTCTTACATTATGAACCCTCGATTCAAAAATAGAAATTTTTGTATATTGAATAACCGCGGCGATGAATTTTGATCAGCTTATTTCCTCGTTCTGACCTTACAGTGAGCAAAGATTTTATTAGGTTGCCTACAATACCTAATCATATGACAAGAAATTTTTGATAACGAAGGAATCAAAATCTTATTCCAAAGAAATTCGTGAAAATGACTTTCTTTTCAAAAAACACTTCATTTTTTTGTTGGGGGTGTCATGTCAAAACAAAATAGTGTATGTGGTAAAAAATAAGTAATCTATTCCCTTTTTCAAAAAAAAAAAAAGATCTTGGAGATTGTGTAATGCTTACTCTCAAACTATTCGTTTATACAGTAGTGATATTCTTTATTTCTCTCTTCATCTTCGGATTTTTATCTAATGATCCAGGGCGTAATCCTGGACGTGAGGAATAAAAAAAAGATATTTTTAGTTTTTCCTGCTTTTTCTAAATTTTTTTTCTTATGATTTTATGTATTCCATACATTTACCTATGATAAAATCAAGGGATCGAAATTCCTTCGAATTCGAAAGTCTCAAGTAATCAGAAGAAGCGGAGAGAGAGGGATTCGAACCCTCGGTACGAATAACTCGTACAACGGATTAGCAATCCGCCGCTTTAGTCCACTCAGCCATCTCTCCCCATCCCCATTTAAAAATGGAAAATTTTTTATGTGATGTGACACATGAAGTAAAGATTGATAAAAACCTTCGTTTTCCTTTTTTATTTATCTATTTTTTTTTTTTATATATATATATATTCTTTTATTTATATTCTATTAAATTATATTCTTTATTTATTATAATTATAAATAAATATATATATATATATTTATAATAAATAAATAAAAATTTTATATTATAAAGAAAAAAAGATATAAGATTATATAAAAAAAGATATAAGATAAAGATATATAAAATAAAGATATATAAAAAGAACAATAAAGTAATATATATATATAGGATAAATATATATATATATATAGTAAGAAGAAATTTTAAGAAGAAATTTGATCAGGAATTCAATTTAGATAATGATTCGAAACGGATATCCCCAATAGAAAATACCCTACTTCTTTTATTTTGTACGAAAGGTTTATTCCCCCGGCTTGGTTTAAGTACTGGCCGGGCCAGGCCAGTATTTCCATAGATAAAATGATTTAATAATGATTTGATATCAATCAAAAATACTTGTTGAAGTGTCATTTCTTATTATTAATACTTAATATTATATTAATACTTAATCTTAATATTATTACTTAATATTAATATTATTAAATTAATATTAATAATATTAAATTAATATATTTTTTTTTATTTTCTTTTTATCAATTTATTACTTACTGGAAAAAGAAACTGGAATAAAAAACATATATATTTTTTTATTATGTACATATATATGTACATATATTAAACAATAAAAAATATTAAAATAAAAAAAAAAAAAATATCAAATATTAAACACACATATTTATAAACGTAGTTATAATATAACTCATTTATTTGTTCAAGAGACAAGCTTTATTTGAACAATTGAGATCCAATTGACCCGAATTCTTAATTCATAAGTAAGATCTGGCTCTGGCAGTTGAAAGAGAAGTTGAAAAAAAAAAGGAACCATGTATGCAGATTTCATCCTTTCTATGATCCAGCTTCAATGATTCTTTCAGACCGGGACTGTCAGTAATGACTTCGTATCAAACGAAAAGAAAAGTATAATATAACTAGAACTTTTTTTTATGTTATTTAAGTAAGCTTTCTGCTCTTCGCCTATTTAAGTCCCCGGCGGGACGAAGCGTCAACGCTAGAATTTTCATGATTCTGGTGCTATCTTGATTACGCCTCACTCTTTTGTTCGACAAATGGTCCATTCATATACAATAATAAATATATAGCGGGTATAGTTTAGTGGTAAAAGTGTGATTCGTTCTATCAAAAACTTAAATAGTTAAGGGGTCTTTCAGTTTTTTTCATATTCCGATCAAAAACTTTATTTCTTAAAAAGGTTTAATCCTTTACCTCTCAATAGCATATTTGAGGAAGAATACACATTCTCACGATTTGTATCCAAAGGCCAATTAGAAATTGAATAAAAAAGATTGGATTATGGATATGGAGTCGCGAAGCATAATTTTTTTGAATTGGATTAACTCTT